ATTTATAGGCTTCGGAGGATGTAGATTCGCCAAATGAAACCTCTTCTTCAGATGCAGATGAGGCAACTCGGGAAGAGGAGGCAAGGGCTGACGCTTAAGCATCGGCTAGTGGAACCACTCCTGTCCTTCTTTCATATCCGAGGTGGGCTCCTTCTTTACACATATGATATGAGGTCTAGTACGGTGAACAAGTAAGGTAGGGGCTCTTCGATTAGGCGAACCAGTCCAACTAGGCCAAAATACAACCGTCCACTCCTTTTCACGGCTTTAGAAAAGCTTAAGTCCCCCGGTCCAGTCGTTTTTTAAGGGCAGAGGGTTTAGAACCTGAAGATGAAGCTGCTGGTGAGGCTTTAGTAACAATTGCAAATCCAAATCATATAAATAAGCAAGCACGAAAGAAAAGAAGGCAACCAGGAGAAGGAGCGAAGAAAGAGCTCGCGCGTAACTAGCGAAACAAAGCACTCAACCATAGGGTAGCAACTAAACTAAAGGAAGATGGAATTCCAAAAGAACAGGTCCTGGAATCAGTCAGTCAATAGTGAAAAGGAGAAAACTGCTCAGCTTGTCCCGCCATTCTTCTGGATACAATTAGAGATTTATCCGCTGGTATTTCTCAACAGGAGCAACATTTCCATCTGGATAATTTGATGAATCCTATTATTCTGAATCCAGATGTTAATAATTTGGTGGATCCTGTGGGTATGGATGTTGGTCAACCAGAAAACCAGCCGATAACGCTGTCTCATTTTGCGTCCGATAAGATTCGGAATGCGATTGCGAAAAGCATTGATAAATTAATGGCGGATCATCATTTTCCCTTGCCATAAAATTGGACATATAATCACTTGACAAAAGGATATTATTGGAGAACCGGCGGGGTACACTCCAAATCCGCTTACAGGGGGGATTGGGTTGTTTTCAATCTATTTGGTTGAGTTGGAAACTAAAATATCATAAGTAAAGGGATTACTTGCTAAGGGAATGCTTACCGAAGGGCAAGTAAGGGATCGTGATTGGATTCAAAAGTAAAGCATCCCTAAGAGGAAGTCCAGCCCCCTATTGTCGATGGGGGCAGGGGATGGTCCTTGATCCGGGTTATGAGCCGCTTTCGCGCAGTGTTTTCTCACTCTTCTCGTGGAGATTCGCTTGCTTCTTGCCATCGACTGATGAGATGGAGGAAGAGGTATCCGTTCGCTACACTGTTAATTGATGAGATGGTGATGCGACGGTTTTATTGTTTTTTATGAAGTAGCCCTTTTTCGTTTGTGCATCTTTCTTTCTCCCATGCCTTTCTTGGTCGGACCAAGCCAACCGGCGATTTACGACAAGTCTTTCTTCATTTTTAGAACAAGAAGAAGTCTCTCTTTTTTTTGGGGGGGGAGCAGAGCAGTCAAAGAATGAACCAAAGCAAATGGAAAAATGGCTATTCCTCACAATTGCTTCTTGTGATGCAGCGGAAGCATGGCAATTAGGATCTCAAGATGCAGCAACACCTATGATGCAAGGAATAATAGACTTACATCATGATATCTTTTTCTTCCTCATTCTGATTTTGGTTTTCGTATCACGGATCTTGGTTCGCGCTTTATGGCATTTCCACTATAAAAAAAATCCAATCCCGCAAAGGATTGTTCATGGAACTACTATCGAGATTGTTTGGACCATCTTTCCTAGTATCATCCCGATGTTCATTGCTATACCATCATTTGCTCTTTTATACTCAATGGACGAGGTAGTAGTAGACCCAGCCATTACTATCAAAGCTATTGGACATCAATGGTATCGGACTTATGAGTATTCAGACTATAACAGTTCCGATGAGCAGTCACTCACTTTTGACAGTTATACGATTCCAGAAGATGATCTAGAATTGGGTCAATTACGTTTATTAGAAGTGGACAATAGAGTGGTTGTACCAGCCAACACTCATCTACGTCTTATTGTAACACCTGCTGATGTACCTCATAGTTGGGCTCTACCTTCCTCAGGTGTCAAATGTGATGCTGTACCTGGTCGTTTAAATCAGATCTCTATTTCGGTACAACGAGAAGGAGTTTACTATGGTCAGTGCAGTGAGATTTGTGGAACGAATCATGCCTTTACGCGTGCGCCCGGAAACATAGGCCGACTGCTGAGCCCACTCTGGCTCAGCCGCACCAACCCCGGTGCGAGCCACCCGAGAAGAGCAAGCTATTACAGCGAGCGGCTGGAGCTGTAGGGAGCCGAGGAGCAAGGCAGTAGATAAGATAGAAGAAGGGGCCAGGCTCCCGGTGGAGCAGAGGAGACGGTTAGGATAACGAACTTGAAACGCGGAGCCCGAGCGGCCGGCGAGCGAGTGGTTAGTGGCCAATAGCGCCCTAGTTGATGGCATTCCTCTCTGCGGCTGGCACTCGAGGAACCACGGGGCACTCCATACAGAGCAAGCAAGTCTTAGGGACGAGACGCCCGCGCAAGGACCTCAATTCTCATTAGGAGGTCGAACCAAGGACCTATGGAAGTC